CTTCTTTTTCTTTGAACCCACCCAATCAAAAATCCTCCTTTGAGAAAAGGAGAATCGAAAAAATAATATTTTCATACAATATCTTAATTGAATTATATGTAATGATCAATAAATTAAGTTGAATTCTATATCTACACATACCAAAAACATAGAAAAATCCGAATACCAATCTAATCGATTCTATAGATATTTGGGCTAGAGTTGACAAACAAACAAAACAAGCAATATACTTTATTAGTATCGCATAGAAATCTAAATGGGGCGTGGCCAAGTGGTAAGGCAACGGGTTTTGGTCCCGCTATTCGGAGGTTCGAATCCTTCCGTCCCAGAACATATATATTCTCTGACAATATAGATTGCTTTTTTAACAATGTTCTGTTTAAAATCGAAATGTTAGCTGGAATGTGATTGTTGTTTCTGATTTTTTTCTTCGATGAATCGTTTTTTTTTTTTCAAAAACTGAATCGAGATACGAAAGAATCCATATTCCCTATCTCATATTCTCTACCCCCTAAATTAGCCTAATTAGATTCAATTTTCTTTTTTGTGGATTTCTTGACTTTTCGCCAAGAAGGGGTTTTTGGTACTAATTCAATTCACTAAGTCTCTTAATTCTTAATCAATGAGGTAGGCTAAAATAGAAAAAAGGAGCAAAAACTGGACTTAATCTGGGCTTGTTTGGCTTTGTGCCCAGCCAGCTCGCATTTCGTAAAAAAAAAAAAAGACTAGGACATCCCCTTCTTTTGATTTATGCTGCATCAGTCCCAGAGAATGGGGTAGATAGGAGTTAATCAGTGATGGGAAGGCGTTCATTTCAATATCTATAAACGGTGACAATTGCTCAGTCTATTTGATCGAATTGATAGATACGAAACCCTCCCCATTCTTTGGATTTTATCAATCAGATGAAAAAAAAAAAGACTTATCTTTTTTCCTAAGATGATCAAAAGTTATTTTTAACTATCAAATTTTCTTGGAATAATGATGTCGAGAGGGGAACTTTCGAAATTGATTCGAAATTTCGAAAGAGAAATAGTTTAAATCATTCCTTAGAAGCTGAATCTTTCTCTCCTATTAAGTCACGTGAAGATGCAGAATTAAAAAGAATTCGTTTATTCGTCTTATTTTATTTATATAAAATATAAAAAAATTTTTTATTATATATATTTATTAATTAATATTATAATGTTAGACAATTTAATATTAGCGATGGGGTCTTACTAAGACTTCTTCAGAAAAATATTTATCCACCCTATATCTATAGATCTATAGTATTAATCTATAGTATTATTTATATCTATATACTATAGATATAGAAGATATAGAAAATACTTTAGATTATGGTGTTTATACATCAGCCCAACCAATGACTATTCATGATTCCATAATTGAATCAATTCCATACCGGTTCTTAGAGGAATGTTATGGTAAAACTTCGTTTGAAACGATGTGGTAGAAAGCAACGTGCGACTTGAAGGACACGATCCGTTGTGGATTTGTACATCCATCATTTTTTGTAGGAATGAAGGTGCTCTTAACTCGACATCATTGGTTCTGTTTCACTAGAACCCCTCGTTTTTTGTTGTCTTGGAATGTAAATAGTCCATGATGGAGCTCGAGTAGAAAGTATTAATTTCTTTCTCGGGGCAAGGGTCTAGGGTTAATGCCAATCAATAAAACAATTAAAACAACTTCGTAAATATATCTAATATATCTTAGGTATGGAAATCGAAAGAATCCAATTCGAGCAAGTTTCAAATTAAAAAATTTCTTGGAATTGATCAAACTTTTTCGATCCAAAGTGTTTCACGAGGGAATCCATCATCTTGTAGGATTCTTTCATAAAAATCGCAAAAAGGGTATGTTGCTGCCATTTTGAAAGGATTAAAAAGCACCGAAGTAATGTCTAAACCCAATGATTTAAAATAAAACAAAGATAAAGGATCCCAGAACAAGGAAACACCTTTTTAATTGTCTTAATAACTGGATCAGACTGAAGAATCCGATTTTAAACGAGACAAACAAAAAAGGAGGAAAGACCGCTCAATAAATGAAATTGCCGAAAGATTTTCCTTTGAACTGTTTGAAAGTTATCCAACTTGAGTTATGAGAGTACGAATGGTTTCTTTTTCATTTTAAGGAAGAACGAAGAAAAAAAGACTTAGATCTTTAATTGCTTTGATCATTTTATGGATCCAGTTGTCATTTCTTAGATAGAATTCCATACAGAGACAAAACTTCGAATCAATCATTTTTCTCGAGCCGTACGAGGAGAAAGCTTCCTATACGTTTCTAGGGGGGGTGTTGTTCATCTACATCTATCCCAATGAGCCGTCTATCGAATCGTTGCAATTGATGTTCGATCCCGAAGAGAAGGAAAAGATCTTCAGAAAGTGGGTTTTTATGATCCGATAAAGAATCAAACTTATTTAAATGTTCCTGCTATTTTATATTTCCTTGAAAAAGGGGCTCAACCTACAGAAACTGTTCAGGATATTTT